GAGAGAAAAAAGAAGACTATGCCTTCGCCATATGAAATATGAATATTAAGTAATAATAGCATGGCACTTTGAATTCGATATAAGGAATTTTGTTTTCAAAACATTAGATTATGTATCGAGAGAGTAATATGAGAAAAAGGTATTTCCTATTTTATTATCGGAAGTCCAGTTCAGCGTCACAAACTTTTTTTCACACCAGGGGTCTCTTAACAATATTTATAGAGCGAAAAAAAAAAGATTCTTTTTTCCTTAGTTTAGTTGATCAAATAAAAAAGCAACTTTGGGATTGCTGAATGACAGACAAATCACAGACAAAAAAATATAATAAATATATAAAGCAACGGAGCCATCATAGTATTTTTGAATTCCTCCGAAAGGAAGGGTGGTAAGTTGATCATTTACCGACCGGGGTCTGATCGATCCTATTTTTTTATTTCTTTGATGAATGGTAAGGGTCAATTTTATTGTAAAGCCGTATGCAATGCATAATGCCCGTACGGTTGTTCGATTCTATCTTTTTTTCTTGTTATTCTTTTATCTTTCTTTTATCTTCCCCTCATCATGCGAAATAGAGAAACCTTTTATTATCTTATATCATCAGGGTAATGATCCATCAACCTGCTGGTTCTTTTTCTGAAGTAGCAACGGGAGAATTCATCCTGGAAGTGGGAGAACTGCTGAAACTGCGTGAAACCCTGACAAGGGTTTATGTACAAAGAACGGGCAAACCCATATGGGTTGTATCCGAAGACATGGAAAGAGATATTTTTATGTCAGCAACAGAGGCCCAAGCTTATGGGATTGTTGATCTTGTAGCGGTTGAATGACAATATCGCGTCAATTCGTGATTTGAAGTTAACCCTGCCGAGTTTAATATTCTATGACTTTTATTTACTCTTCTATTGAATCTATTGAATAAACGTAATTCAAAATCATGCGGTTAGGATCGATCTAAACCAGCCCATTATGTATATGATTCAACATGCCAACGATTAAACAACTTATTAGAAATACAAGACAGCCAATTAGAAATGTCACAAAATCCCCCGCGCTTCGGGGATGCCCTCAGCGTCGAGGAACATGTACTAGGGTGTATGTGCGACTCGTTCAGATCATGAACTAGAACAAAGGAAAGAGAACAATGTTCAAATATCAATGATCAAATAGGATAGAAGGGAAAAACGAACTACATTTCCTATCTAAAAATAAGAAAATGAATCAGATCCCTTTTATTGTGTATGAAATTTATGGTTTCTATTGGTGTAAATCCACTCACCTCAATTCAAGATGAGAAGCAATTCTCCATTGGTAGCAAATGGCTATCCATTAAGCGGAGGAAATCTTAGTTAACATAGACGCCTCTTGTAAGAACGGACTAACAGGGTCAGCTACCCAGCCAACCTTCATAATTAAATACCGTTACTGTATAGGTAGAGCTCGTTGTGAAAGACCTATTACTGAATAATTCATGGGTAGAGCCGAAGAATGTGAACTATACAAGTTAGCAATAACATTGATTAAATGAAGTAAAGGCTCCGGTGTATAGAGAAGACCTCACCGTTTAAGAAGTAACCATAGAAACGATGGAATCCACTATTTCTTTATCAGTGCTATTTTTTTAATACCTAGTATATATAGTACAATTTCGTATTTCGAGGTGAAATGCCTAGAAAAAATAAAAAATAGTGGTTGGGAAGGTTATAGTAGCCAAAGCCATTGGAATTTTTAGTTTATACATTGGAAAAATCCGTTTTGTTATTAATATACTAGGAAAGGGGCAAAAGAATAACTAAAAGAAAGGAAATCTATTAGTTATTCGTTAAAGTTTCATTTATTCAATGACCAGAATTAGACGGGGATATATCGCTCGGAGACGTAGAACAAAAATTCGTTTATTTGCATCAAGCTTTCGGGGGGCTCATTCAAGACTTACTCGAACTATTACTCAACAAAAAATAAGAGCTTTGGTTTCGGCTCATCGGGATAGGGATAAGCAAAAAATTAATTTTCGTCGTTTGTGGATCACTCGAATAAATGCAGCAATTCGTGAAAGGGGGGTATGCTATAGTTATAGTAGATTAATAAATGATCTGTACAAGAGACAGTTGCTTCTTAATCGTAAAATACTTGCACAAATAGCTATATCAAATAGGAATTGTCTTTATATGATTTCCAATGAGATCATAAAAGAAGTAAGTTGAAAGGAATCCACCGCTTAAAGGGAGTTGCCCGGAGAATGAACTCCGGGAGGGTCGAATAAAAATAAAATAAAAATGAATAGAATATGATAAAATATATATGAGAAAGTAGTAAAAATAAATATGAATCAACACGTTCAAAAAAAAATTATTCTTCCCAAATTCTTTTTTTTTCTTACGACACGAGAATTCAATCCAGATTCTTGGATTTTTCCAACAAAATATCAATCCGCATTTGAGCTCGGATGGGGATTTGAATTCAAGTGAAGAAAGAGTAAACCTATCTTTTTCTGGCTCTAAGACTAGGAGTTCTAGTGGTCGACTCGGTTCTTTCAAATTGTTTCTCATTATTAAGAAAAGGTAACAAAGATAAAATACGAGCTTGCTTTATAGCAATAGTAATTAATCGTTGTTGTTTCAAGGTCAATCTATTCACTCGTCTAGATAATATTTTTCCCTGTTCACTAATAAATCGACTAATTAAACTCATGTTTTTATAATCAATTCGATCCCCCGATTGGATCGGGGGCAAACGCCTACGAAAAGATCGCTTGGATTTAAGAAAAGTTCGCTTGGATTTATCCATGGTTTGGTTAGTTTATTTCTTATCCCTAAAATCCTATTTCAGGCGTATCGCTAATTAGAATAAATAAATAGGATTTGGTTTGTTTATAATTATCTTTAACTATGTTAAATATTATGTTAATATATATATATAATGTCATTTTTTCCCTTTCTTTGTAAGCTAAGGGCCCGAAGGTGCTCGGTTCGATCTATTTCTTTATCTCCCCGTGAATCGTATGCTTGTAACAATATGGACAGAATTTTAGCAACTCCAATCGATTAGGCGTATTGTGCCGGTTCTTTTGAGTAATATATCTGGAAATGCCCGTTGATTCCTTATTAACACCGTTTCGAACACAAGCGGTACATTCCAAAAGAACCGGTATTCGCACATCTTTACCCTTGGCCATGAACCTCCTTTGGATTTTTCATTTACTCAACTCTTCCTCTTTCAATCCGAAACTAAAAAGAAAAAAGGAAGGAAAAAACAAAATAGAATTTGTAACTTGCTATCCTCTTATGCAAGATTTCACTACAATCAATATCAATCAATATAGGAAATAAGATAAAAAGATTTCTAAACTATATTTCAAATCACAGTACAGTATTTCATATAAGTATCTTGTATAATACTCTTTCCCTAGAACCACAGTTTGTATTCGACTTCCATAGAAATTTCATATTAATTTAATTCCAAGCGGAACCCGAGTCTAGCAGCTGTTGAATGCACTTTTATTCTTTCTCTTTCCTCCCTTATTCTAAAAAGGGAAAAAAGAGAAAAAGGGCGCTGCTATTTAATTGTATCTCTAATCTTCTTTATTCCTTCCCACGCCAATAACTAGAATGAAAAAAAAGGGAACGTCAACGCATCCGGGAAAAAACGATTAATCTCTATCAATAAACCTGCCAAAGAACCGAACCATAGAGTACTTAGTACCGGTGCCACGGAAAGATATGTTTTTAGATCTCGCATTGAAAAATCTCCTTCATTTTATTGTAATACATAAGACATATTGAAATGTACAATCATCCAGTAAATAAGATTAACTTTTTGTTAAATACAGAAAAAAACGTCTTTTTTTCCCAATATTCCCCCAAAAGACTCATTTATTTTTCCTAGGGGTTCCATTCCATATTTCATATAGATAGAAGTATTTTACTATTATTATATGTTAAATGAGACCAAAAAGACGAAATGGACATAAAAATTCTAGATTTTAATAGAGGAGATAACGATGTGGAAAACAAGACAGGAATTCTCTACAATGACACTGTAGACCAATGGAAGGGATGTAGCGCAGCTTGGTAGCGCGTTTGTTTTGGGTACAAAATGTCACGGGTTCAAATCCTGTCATCCCTACTTATTACTGCTCCTTTGAGCAGTAACGAGGGATTTTTTGAGATCAATTTGCGTTGGACATATCATATAGAACTTACATCTTCCATTCTTACGATATTGTATAGTGTATGCATACAAGATGTATTGGGGCCAATCCTTTTCTTTACAGTCTTATCTTATCTTTTATGATAAGAAAGCGCTCTTAGTTCAGTTCGGTAGAACGTGGGTCTCCAAAACCCGATGTCGTAGGTTCAAATCCTACAGAGCGTGATTCGGATCTTCTTCGATCAAATTCGACTGAAACACTAACTGGAACAGCAATCTTAATTTGACCTCCTGGATATTAAATAAAGGAGGAGGTCAATCAAAAAAAGATATGTTAATTAATCAAAGGTCCAACTGATCGCCGCGCCTGTATTGTAAATATGCAGTTACAAATAATCCAGCCAAAGTAATAGGAATTAGACCTAACACGATTCCAAATAGAAAAACTTCAATCATTTCAATTTGTTTGAAAGGAGAAAAAAGAGGTAATATCTATACCTAAATATTAATCCGAATTACAATGAATCTCAATGACCAAGAATTGACAATTGACACGGTAAGTAAATAGAAATACGCGGAAGTTCCCGGAAAGGAATTGTGCAATTAATTTCAAATAAGTCGTATCTTGCTCAGACCAATAAATAGAGCTGAGGTTATAGTTAAAGCCGTTAGTAGAAAACCGAAATAACTAGTTATAGTAGGCATCAAGGAGCTAAATGAAATATGTTCTTTTTATACATATGTTTATAAAAAAGCACTTACCTGAGTTTCCTTTTTTGCAAAATTGGATAAAAAAATACCAATTGAATTGATTCATATATCATTATAGACAGCACTAACAAGGATAAAGTCCC